ATGTGCAATATTGCAATAGTGTAATATACACATCAAACAATATACATATAATAAACATGTCTGTACATATTAAGTGCGAAAATCACTTCTAGAGCTTTTCCTGTTTCCGGGGGGTTTACAGGAGTCTTAGAGATCTTAGGAGTTTGGGGGGGGTARGGGGGGGTTTTACGCGCAGAAACCGGGGGGGATATAGGAAAGTTAGGAGAAAATTAAATATCTGATTAAACTTTATGCTCATGATATCAGTTATGCAATTCTTCTATTATATTCCATTATCACTCATACTATTTCCATCAGGCAAGGAAAATGTTCAACCTTGTCTGTCATTTCTGTATGCACTCTGAGATGTCAAATGAAAGGAAAAAAAAAAAGAGAACCCCCCACACGCTGGAAAGAACGCCCGGCTTGGTGGGTAACGAGGAGTATGTATTACCACCATTAACTTATGCAAGCGTCAATGAAAGTATGGGGAATTATAACAATCATTGAACCTGAAGTAGGAACCAGATGCCAGGAATAATTCACTAAGTGAAACCCTCACAAATAATTGTCCCTCACCTTCAATAACCGTTAACATTTAGGAATCAACTGATGGTGGGCTCTTACTACATTAACTATTTGTGAATTAATAGGATGGTGGGTACTTGGTATATCTTGACTATGTGAGAGTTGTGATCGGTCTTAAACTATCGTTTAGTGGTTAAATAAATTGTATTAAAATACACCAGTTATGGTTTATGTACCCCTTAGTTATAATGTACATAGCAAATATGTGGGGGACAGTTCTATGTTCTTTTTAAATTTTATGTGTTTATATATAGGATATGTTTGATATAGAATAATGGTGATAATACATATATGCACTACGTTTGCATTGAGGGCAGAGCTCGGCAAGGAATAGTCTAAGTTAGGATCTTAGCTTTGGGAGCTAGGGGTAGGGGTTAAAATCCCCTTTCTTTGAAGCAGTAGGAAGGACTTTAACCTTCGACGTTCGGTTTACAAGACCGGCGCTCTGGCGCTGAGCTACTAATGCAGTGTCATTCAAGGATTTTGTTTTCTAGTCAGCCGGTGAGGGGGGTGAGGACGAGAAAAAGGAAGAAGTAGAGGAAAGATGCAACTTGTCCGATAATAACGAAGGGGTGTTCAACGGGCATACCCCCGATTCAGGTGAGGATGGCGACATCTGCAACTAGAAGTCAGAAGAGAAATTGTGTAATAGGGCGGAAGGTTAAGCCTCGTTGTTTAGAGGTGTGGAGAATGGGTACAATTATTAAGACAAGGATTGAAAACAGAAGGGCGAGGACTCCCCCAAGTTTATTGGGGATCGAGCGGAGGATGGCATAAGCAAATAGGAAGTATCATTCAGGCTTGATGTGGGGTGGGGTGACTAGGGGGTTTGCAGGAGTAAAGTTGTCGGGGTCTCCGAGCAGGTTAGGGGAGAAAAGGGCTAGGGAGATGAGGGTAATTAAAAGGACTGCAAAACCTAGCAGGTCTTTGTAGGAAAAGTAAGGATGAAAAGAGATTTTGTCGGAGTCTGAGTTGAGGCCTGTGGGGTTGTTAGATCCGGTTTCGTGTAAGAAAATAAGGTGCACTATGGTTGCAGCTGCAATAATGAAGGGAAGGAGGAAGTGAAAGGCAAAAAAACGAGTGAGGGTGGCATTGTCTACAGAGAATCCGCCTCAAATTCATTGGACTAAAGAATTGCCGATGTAAGGGACTGCGGAAAGAAGATTTGTAATGACAGTGGCGCCTCAGAATGATATTTGCCCTCAGGGGAGGACGTAGCCTACGAAAGCTGTTATTATAGTTAAAAGGAGGAGGATTACTCCAATATTTCAGGTTTCTTTATATAAGTAGGAGCCATAGTATAAGCCTCGGCCAATGTGGAGGTAAATACAAATGAAGAAGAAAGATGCGCCGTTAGCGTGCATATTTCGGATGAGTCAGCCGTAGTTGACGTCACGGCAGATGTGGGCAACGGAGGAGAAGGCGGTGGCGATGTCGGAGGTGTAGTGTATGGCTAGAAAGAGGCCTGTCAGAATCTGGGCGGCAAGACAGAGTCCTAGTAGGGACCCAAAGTTTCATCAAACGGAGATGTTTGAAGGGGCTGGGAGGTCAACTAGTGCGTCGTTTGCAATTTTTAGGAGGGGGTGGGTTTTTCGGAGGTTGGCCATTATTGTTTTTGTAGTTGAATAACAACGGTGGTTTTTCAAGTCATTGGTCCTGGTTAAAGTCCTGGCAGAAACTATGGTTTACATCATGTTTATCTTCTTATTAGGGTTGGTGTTGGGGCTTGCAGCGGTTGCTTCTAACCCCTCGCCGTATTTTGCGGCGTTGGGGCTGGTTGCAGTAGCAGGCATGGGGTGTGGGGTGTTGGTGGGGCATGGAGGATCTTTCTTATCTTTAATTTTATTCTTGATCTATTTGGGGGGGATGTTGGTAGTGTTTGCATATTCGGCAGCGCTAGCTGCTGAGCCTTATCCGGAGGGCTGAGGGAGTTGGCCTGTTCTAGGGGTTATAATGGCTTATGTACTAGGGGTGTGTGTGGCAGCGGGTTTATTTTGAGGGGGGTGATATGAGGGGGCTTGAGTTTCAGCCGACGAATTTGCTGAATTTTCGGTTTTTCGGGGGGATATTGGAGGGGTAGCTTTGATGTATTCGGCTGGCGGGGGCGTTTTGGTAATAGGGGCTTGAGTGTTGTTGTTAACGTTGCTTGTGGTGTTGGAGTTAACACGGGGCTTAAGTCGGGGGGCTCTTCGAGCTGTTTAATAAAGTAATAGTAGAAGAGCTAGGCCGAAGGTGAAGAGGAAGAGGGAGAGATAGGTTTTGATTATGCCTTGTTGAATGTTATTGGTTGTTGTAATTAAAGGGAGGCTGAGGGAGGCAGTTGCTTTTGGGCCAATTTTTTCTAGCCATGTTTGGTCAACCGTTTGGGAGGCGATGGCTTGTCCTAGAGTTAGGTTTAGTTTGGGGGTTAGGCGGTGGATGATTATTGGAAAAAATCCTAGTATGTTAGAAAAATGATGGGGGGCGAGTTTTGGAGTTGGGTTATATTGTTTGTTGGTAAGGGAGGCAAGTTCTAGTGCGATAAGAAGGCCAATAATGGTTACTACGAGGGCGGCAGCTTTGAGAAGAAAGGGTATGGACATAACTGGTGTTTTTAGAGGGGTAATGTTAGAGGTGATTAGGAGGCCGGCGATTACACTTCCTCAGGCAAGACGTTTGATAGGGTTAATAACTGTTGAGTTATTTTCATTAATAGGGGAGAGCGGGTTGAAGCGGGGATGTCCTATTGATACGAAGAAAACAACTCGGAGGCTATAGATAGCGGTGAAGGAAGTGGCTAGGAGGGTGAGGAAGAGGGCTCAGGCGTTTAGGTAAGATGTGTTTAGGGCTTCAATGATGGCATCTTTTGAAAAGAAGCCTGCTAAGAAGGGGGTCCCTGTGAGAGCTAGACTTCCGATGGTTAAACAGGAAGATGTAAAAGGGGTTAGGTGGTGCATGCCCCCCATTTTTCGGATGTCTTGTTCGTCGTTTAGGCTGTGGATAATAGACCCGGAGCAGAGGAAGAGTATAGCCTTAAAGAATGCGTGGGTGCAGATGTGAAGGAAGGCAAGTTGGGGTTGGTTGAGTCCAATTGTAACTATTATTAGGCCGAGTTGACTTGATGTTGAGAAAGCAACAATTTTTTTAATGTCATTCTGGGTGAGGGCGCAGGTTGCGGTAAATAGGGTGGTGAGGGCTCCTAGGCAAAGGCAAATAGTGAGGGCAGTTTGGTTGTTTTCTAGCATTGGGCTTATACGAATTAGGAGAAAAATACCTGCTACGACTATGGTGCTTGAGTGCAGTAGGGCAGAGACCGGTGTAGGACCTTCTATGGCAGAAGGAAGCCATGGATGGAGGCCGAATTGGGCGGACTTGCCGGTAGCAGCAATAATAAGGCCAATAAGGGGATAAGTTAGGTCAAAGTCTTTGGATAATGTAAATATTTGTTGTATTTCTCAAGAGTTAAGGGAGGTCGCAATTCAAGCTATAGCAAAAATTAGACCAATATCCCCAACTCGGTTGTAGATTACTGCCTGAAGGGCAGCGGTGTTTGCGTCTGTGCGGCCATATCATCAGCCAATAAGAAGAAAAGATATAATTCCGACCCCTTCTCAGCCGATAAATAGCTGGAACATATTGTTTGCGGTTACAAGAATAATCATGGCAATGAGGAAAATTAATAAGTACTTAAAGAATCGGTTTATGTATGGGTCGGCGTGTATGTATCAGGAGGCAAATTCTAGGATTGATCACGTGACATATAGGGCGACGGGGGTGAAGATGACTGAATAAATATCAAACTTAAGACTGATGTTGATGTCAAAAGTGTGGGTATTTATTCAAGCGCAGCTGGTAATAATTGTTTCTGCGCCCTCATTGAGAAAAAGGCAGAGAGGAAGAATGCTAGTAAAAAAGGCTCATTTTACTGCTGTTTTAACTTGGGCCAGGGCTCAGTTTGGGGGAAGAGAACGCGGAGAAAAGGAGGAGAGGACTGGAAATGTAAGAAGTAAGAAAATGAGAACTAGGCTGGTGGCTATTATGATGGGGGTGAGGTGCATAGCTGCTACTTGGATTTGCACCAAGAGTTTTTGGTTCCTAAGACCAACGGATGAGCTGTTATCCTTTAGAAGCGGGGCGAGTGAGCTTAGGAGTTTAACCCAAGGGGCAAAAATTAGCAGTCTTTGTTGTTTTCAACCTCTCTCGGTGGATAAGAGGGTTTTAACCTCTGTTTTTAGAATCACAATCTAATGTCTTTGTTAAACTATATCTACAGGCAGCCCAGCCTCAGATTAATTCGGGCTTGGAGATTAGAAGAATTAGGGGAAGGAGGTGGAGGGTTAGGAGTAGGTGTTCTCGGGAATGTGTTGGGTCGAGGGAAATAATATGTGCTGGTAGGGGACCTCGTTGTGTTATAAGGAACATGTACAAGGAGTAGCTTGCAGTAATAAGGGTTCCGGCTCCGGTAAGTGCAATTGTTCATCAAGATCAGTGGAATAAGGAGGTAATAATTATTAGTTCCCCTATTAAATTTGGAAGAGGGGGAAGGGCGAGGTTTGCAAGGCCGGCAATGAATCATCACGCGGTCATTAGGGGCAAGACCATTTGAAGTCCTCGGGCTAAAACTATAGTCCGGCTGTGTGTGCGTTCGTAATTTGTATTGGCTAGACAGAAGAGGGCGGAGGAAGTCAGGCCGTGTGCGATTATTAGAATGAGGGCGCCTGTGAAGCCTCAGGGGGTTTGGATTAGAATTCCTGCTGCTACGAGACCTATGTGGCTTACTGAGGAGTAAGCAATTAGTGACTTTAAGTCTGTTTGGCGTAGGCAGATGGAGCCTGTTATAATCACTCCTCAGAGGGCTAAAATAATAAAGGGATAGCTGAGTTCCTTGGTGAGGGGCTCTAGTATAATCATTATGCGTATTATTCCGTAACCCCCCAGTTTTAGTAAAACTGCGGCTAGTACTATGGAGCCGGCGATTGGGGCTTCAACGTGTGCTTTGGGAAGTCAAAGATGGGCCCCATAAAGGGGCATTTTTACTAGAAAGGCGAGCAAGCACCCGGCCCATCATAGCTTGTCAGCGAAAGAGAAAAGTTGTATGGAAGGGGCATATTGTAGTGTCAGGAGGGATAGGGTCCCGGTATTGTTTTGGAGAAGTAAAAGGGCGACGAGTAGTGGTAGGGATCCTGCTAGCGTATAAAATAGAAAGTAAGTGCCCGCGTTTAGTCGTTCTGTTTGATTTCCCCAGCGAGTAATAATTACTAGGGTTGGAATGAGGGTGGCTTCAAATATAATATAAAACATAATTACTTCGGTTGCACTGAAGGCTATAATGAGAAAAATTTGTAGGGATGTAAGGAGAGTGATGTAGGTTCGTTGGCGGGAGAAAGGTTCAGATGCTGTGTGGTTTTGACTTGCAAGAATTATTAAAGGGAGAAGTCAGCAGGTTAGTGTGAGGAGGGGGGTGGAGAGGGGGTCAGTTGCCATGTAAGGGCTAAGGAAGGACCAGCCTGATTCTGCGGACGATTTTAGCCAGGTTAAGCTAATTAAGGAAATAGCTAAACTGTAAGAAAGGGTGGCGGATCAGAGGTGTTTGGCTGGGATGCTTCAAATAGTGGGGATAAGCATAATAGTAGGGAGGAGAATTTTTAGCATTGCAGAAGATTGAGGCTTTGGAGTCGGTCTGTCCCGTGGGTGCGGGCAGTAGCGACGAGTAGTGCGAGACCGGCCCCTGCTTCACAGGCTGAAAAAGCCAGGAGAAGTATGGGGGAGGCTGAAAAGCTAGCAGAGTTAAGCTGAAGGGTTCATATGGAGAGGGCAATGAAGAGTGAGAGTATTATTCCTTCTAAACATAGGAGGGCGGAAAGAAGGTGAGTTCGGTGGAATGCTAGGCCTGCTAGGCCGAGAAGAAAGGTTGAGGAAAAGGCGAAGTGTGTAGGAGTCATTAGGCGGTTATGGACTTTAACCACAAGTTCTTGAGCCGAAATCAAGGGTTTTTCTTAAACTAACAGCCTATTCAGCTCATTCTAGGCCGCCTTGAATTCATTCATAAATTAGGCCGAGGGTTAATAAGACAAGAACAGTAAAGGCCCAGGTGAATGTTATGAGGGGGGAGGAGAGTTGGTCCCCTCAGGGAAGGGGGAGGAGTAGTGCGATTTCTAAGTCAAAGAGGAGGAAGAGGATTGCGACGAGGAAGAAGCGGAGGGAGAAGGGTAGGCGCGCAGACCCTAGGGGGTCAAAGCCACATTCATAGGGGGAAAGTTTTTCATGATCAGGGGTTATTTGGGGGAGCCAAAAGGAAACAATAGCGAGAATAGTAGAGAGGACAATAGAAATAATAAGTATTGTTGTGATTAAATTCATTATCTTTCCTTGGGGTTTAACCAAGACTAAGTGATTGGAAGTCACGTGTACTAGCTTTGATACTAGAAAGATATGAGCCTCATCAGTAAATTGAGATGTATAGGAATAGTCAAACAACGTCTACGAAATGTCAGTATCAGGCAGCTGCTTCAAAGCCAAAGTGGTGGTCGGATGTAAAATGATATAGGACTTGTCGTAGAAGGCAGATGGCCAGGAAGGTAGAGCCAATGATTACGTGAAGTCCATGGAAACCAGTTGCTACGAAGAAGGTGGAGCCATATACTCCGTCTGCAATTGTAAAGGGGGCTTCGTAGTATTCTATGGCTTGAAGGAAGGTGAAATAGAAGCCTAGGAGAATGGTTAGGGCGAGGGACTGGATTGCCTCTTTTCGATGTCCTTCTATGATGCTGTGGTGTGCTCAGGTAACTGTTACTCCTGAGGCTAGGAGGACGGCTGTATTAAGTAGTGGCACTTCGAAGGGGTCTAAAGGGGTAATTCCTGTGGGGGGTCAGCAGCCTCCTAGTTCAGGGGTGGGGGCAAGGCTGGCGTGATAGAAGGCCCAGAAGAAGCCTAGGAAGAAGAAAACTTCTGAGGTAATAAAGAGGATTATTCCGTACCGGAGGCCTTTTTGGACAGGAGGGGTGTGGTGTCCTTGGAATGTCCCTTCTCGGATGATATCTCGTCACCATTGGTATATAGTTAGGAGGAGCAGAATTAGGCCTAGGGCCAATAGGGTCATATCATGGAAGTGCATTCAGATTGCTAAACCGGATGTCAGGAGAAGGGCGCCTACTGCGCCTGTTAGGGGTCATGGGCTGGGGTCAACTATGTGATATGCGTGTACTTGATGGGCCATTAAACGTTTTCTTGTAGATAAAGGCTTAAGAGAAGAACAAAGACATAGGCTTGAATCATGGCTACTGCCACTTCTAGAAGGGTTAGGAGAAATAGCAATACTGCGGTAAGAATTGCTACTGTAGGTATAAGGGGAAGTAGGACGAAAGCAGCGGTGGCAATGAGTTGAATTAAAAGGTGGCCAGCCGTGAGGTTTGCGGTCAACCGAACCCCAAGTGCAAGGGGGCGGATAAACAGGCTAATTGTCTCGATAATAATTAGGACAGGAATTAGGAGGGTGGGGGTACCTTCTGGTAATAAGTGTCCTAGGGCATGGGTGGGTTGGTTTCGCATGCCAATAATAACTGTTGCAAGTCAGAGGGGGACGGCAAAGGCTATGTTAAGGGAGAGTTGTGTTGTAGGGGTAAAGGTGTAGGGGAGAAGTCCAAGTATGTTTAAGGTAATGAGAAAGAGTATGAGGGAGGCGAGAAGGGCGGCTCATTTATGGCCCCCTAAGCTTAGGGGTTGAAAGATTTGTTGGGTAAAACGGTTAATAAATCATCCCTGGAGTGTAATGAGGCGATTGTTTAGTCAACGGGGGGTGGGCTTAGGGTAGAGAATTCAGGGCAAGCTGAGCGCGATAGCAATTAGGGGGATTCCCAGGTATGTGGGGCTCATAAATTGGTCAAAAAAGCTTAATGTCATGGTCAGCTTCAGGGCTCTGTTTTGGGTTTTTCTGTGCTTTGAAGAGTGGGGTCGTTTGGGAAAGTGTGTGCTAGGACTTTTGGGGGAATGACTGTTAGAAAGACTAATCAGGAGAAGACTAGAATAGCAAATCAAGGCGCGGGGTTAAGTTGTGGCATTTCGCTAGGGGTGGGCGGGGGTCACCAGTCTTTAGCTTAAAAGGCTAACGCTATTCCCTATTTAGCTTCTTAGCGAAGCGTCTTCAAGTATTAAGGATGATCAGTTTTCAAAGTGTTCTAATGGAACGGCCTCTACTACAATAGGTATAAAACTGTGGTTAGCACCACAAATTTCAGAGCATTGGCCATAAAAGACCCCGGGGCGGGATGCGATGAATGCTGTTTGGTTTAGGCGGCCTGGGACGGCGTCTATTTTTACTCCAAGACTTGGGACGGCTCAGGAGTGAAGCACGTCTTCAGCAGAAATTAGGATTCGAATGGGGGATTCAACTGGAACCACTATTCGGTGGTCTGCTTCCAGAAGACGAAATTGGCCGGGGGCCAGGTCTTGTGTGGGGATTATATACGAGTCGAAGCCGAGGTCCTCATAATCAGTATACTCGTAGCTTCAGTATCATTGGTGACCTATAGCTTTAATTGTAAGATGTGGGTCATTGATCTCATCTATAAGGTAGAGAATGCGTAAGGAGGGGAGGGCAATAAGAATTAGAATAATAGCTGGGAGGAGGGTTCAAATGATTTCGATTTCTTGAGAGTCAAGGATAAATTTGTTAGTCAGTTTGGTTGTTACTATGGCCACAATAATGTAAAGCACGAGGGTACTAATTAGGAAAACAATTATTAAGGCGTGGTCGTGGAAGTGAAGAAGTTCTTCTATCACAGGGGAAGCTGCATCTTGAAAACCTAGTTGAGAGGGATGTGCCATTATTGCAAGACACGCGGGGTTTAAACCCGCAATTTTGCCTTGACAAGGCAATGTAATGATCAACTTTACTAGTGTCTTATGAAGAAAGTGACAGAGTGGTTATGTGACTGGCTTGAAACCAGTTCATGGGGGTTCAATTCCTCCCTTTCTCGCTAGTGAGGGTTTGAGGGGGTGGCAGCAGGTTTTTTGTAGTCTAATCAAGCCTGTTGAACTTGAACAAAGGCTGGTTCTTCGAAGGTGTGGTAAGGAGGAGGGCAGCCGTGAAGTCATTCTACGTTTGTTGCTGTGAGTTCCACTGACAATACTTCCCGTTTAGCGGCGAATGCTTCTCAAATAATAAACAGAAACATAATTACTGCAACCAGGGAGATTATTGAGCCAATTGAAGAGACCGAGTTTCAAAGAGCGTAGGCGTCGGGGTAGTCGGAGTATCGGCGAGGTATGCCAGCTAGGCCCAGGAAGTGCTGTGGGAAGAAAGTAAGGTTGACGCCAGCAAATATAACCCCAAAGTGAATTTTAGTTCAGGTGTCGTGCAGTGTGTACCCTGAGAATAGGGGGAATCAGTGGACGAAGCCAGCAACGATGGCGAATACGGCTCCTATTGAGAGGACATAATGGAAATGGGCAACAACATAGTATGTGTCGTGAAGCATAATGTCTAGGGATGAGTTAGCTAGGACGATTCCGGTCAGGCCCCCTACCGTAAACAGGAAAATGAAGCCTAGTGCTCATAAGAGGGGGGTTTCTCATTTAATTGAACCGCCGTGCAGAGTGGCTAGTCAGCTGAAGACTTTTACTCCGGTTGGGATAGCAATAATTATTGTGGCGGAAGTAAAGTAAGCTCGTGTGTCTACGTCCATTCCTACAGTAAATATGTGGTGGGCTCACACAATGAACCCTAGGAGGCCGATGGCCATTATGGCTCAGACCATACCCATATATCCGAAGGGTTCTTTTTTGCCTGCATAATACGCAACAATATGTGAGATTATACCAAATCCGGGAAGAATTAGAATATAAACTTCTGGGTGACCAAAGAATCAGAACAGATGTTGATAAAGGATAGGGTCTCCGCCTCCGGCAGGGTCAAAGAAGGTTGTGTTGAGGTTTCGGTCCGTAAGAAGTATTGTGATGCCGGCGGCAAGGACGGGAAGGGATAGAAGAAGTAATACGGCAGTAATTAAGACAGACCACACAAAGAGAGGTGTTTGATATTGAGAAATGGCAGGGGGTTTCATATTAATAATTGTTGTAATAAAATTAATTGCACCAAGAATAGAGGACACCCCGGCCAGGTGAAGGGAGAAGATAGTTAAGTCAACAGAAGGTCCTGCGTGGGCAAGATTGCCTGAAAGGGGAGGGTATACAGTTCAACCTGTACCGGCCCCTGCTTCAACTCCAGAGGAGGCAAGGAGAAGTAGAAATGAGGGGGGAAGGAGTCAGAAGCTCATGTTATTTATTCGAGGAAAGGCTATGTCTGGTGCACCAATCATAAGGGGAACTAGTCAGTTCCCAAAGCCTCCAATTATAATTGGCATTACTATAAAGAAAATTATTACAAAAGCATGTGCTGTAACAATTACATTATAAATCTGGTCGTCTCCGAGGAGAGCGCCGGGCTGGCTTAATTCTGCCCGGATTAGGAGGCTAAGTGCGGTTCCTACTATTCCGGCCCAAGCACCAAATACTAGATAAAGGGTGCCGATGTCTTTGTGATTAGTTGAGAAGAATCAACGTGTGATTGCCACAGGTAGGATGGCTGAGCGTCAAGCGGTGGATTGTAGTCCCATGCACAGAGGTTCAAGTCCTCTTCTTATCAAGCCTTGAGGTGTAATACATGCCGGATTGCAAATCCGAAGTAGTAGGTTAGACCCTGCCGGGGCTTTCCCCCGCCCTTTTAGAGGCGGGCGGGGGAAAGGTTAGACAGATGCTTGTTGGTTTAAGCGCTTAGCTGTTAACTAAGAGTTTGTAGGATCGAGGCCTTCCTGTCTAGTAAAGCTTTAGCTTAATTAAAGTGTCTGTTTTGCATACAGAAGATGTGGGTTAGTATCCCGCAAGTTTTAGCAGGGGCTGGGAGATTTTCACTCCCGCTTAGGGCTTTGAAGGCTCTTGGTCTGGGTGCTATCCTAAGCCCCTTAGGGGTTTAATAAGGCCGAGATGGCAGGGGTGAGAGGGAGGAGGCAAATTGTTATTGCAGTTGAAGTGGCGAGGGGGTACGTTAGTTGAGTGGAAGAAAAACGTCAGGGGGTTGTGCCTGTGAGGTTATTAGGGGAAATAGTAAGGGATATTGCGTAAGAGAGGCGGAGATAAAAGTATAGGCTAAGAAGGGCTGAAAGGGCTGCGAGGGTTGCGGTGGGGGCGAGCCCTTGTTTAGTTAGTTCTTGGAGGATAAGTCACTTTGGTATAAAGCCCGTAAGAGGGGGGAGGCCCCCCAGTGAGAGGAGAATGAGGGGTGTAAGAGCAGTCAGGGTAGGGGCTTTTGTTCAGGATGTAGCAAGGGTATTAATGTTTGTAGCTTTGTTGAGTTTAAATACGAGGAATGTTGAGAATGTTATAATGAAGTAGGTTAGAAGGGTGAGGAGTGTAAGGGAAGGGGAAAATTGTAGAACAAGGATTATTCAGCCTAGATGAGCGATTGATGAGTATGCAAGAATTTTACGGAGCTGTGTTTGGTTTAATCCGCCTCAGCCTCCAATAAGGGCGGAAGTAAGGCCTAAAATAATAAGGAGTGTTGAGCTTGAGGGTTGGATTTGAAGAATTAGGGCAAAGGGGGCAAGTTTTTGTCAGGTTGAAAGGATCAAGCCTGTGGTGAGATCTAGGCCCTGCAAAACTTCGGGGAGTCAAGCATGAAGAGGGGCTAGGCCAATTTTTAGGGCCAGAGCAAGGGTAATTATAGTGCTCGGAAGGGGGTGCGTAATTTGTTGAATTTCTCATTGGCCTGTTAGTCAAGCGTTAGTGACGCTTGCAAATAGGAGGGTGGCTGCAGCAGCAGCCTGAGTTAAAAAATATTTAGTCGTAGCTTCGATTGCGCGGGGGTGGTGGTGTTGGGCTATTAGGGGTATAATGGCTAGTGTATTTATTTCAAGTCCTATTCAGGCGAGAAGTCAGTGGGAGCTAGCAAATGTAATAGTGGTGCCAAGGCCTAAGCCAAAAAGAAGAATGGCTAAGATGTAAGGGTTCATTAGTGAAGGAAGGAGTTTAACCAACATGTTTGGGGTATGGGCCCAAAAGCTTATTTAGCTGACTTTACTAGGAAGTGGTGTAGTGGAAGCACTGAGAGTTTTGATCTCTTCAGGTAGGGTTCGAGCCCCTTCTTTCTAAGGAGTTGGAGGGAATTTAACCCTCATGATTCACTCTATCAAAGTGGTCCTTTATTTCAGGCACAGCTCCCGTCTATAGCTGCGGGGGCAATCCTGTCAGTGCAATTGGAAGGGAGAGGTGTCAAATCACCAGGGCAAGGGTTAGGGGTAAGAAATTTTTTCAGATTAGGTGCATGAGTTGATCATAACGAAATCGGGGGTAGGAGGCACGAACTCATAGGAAGAGTACGGAGAGAAGGGTGGCTTTTATTATAAGGTTTGTTGTTGTGATTTCAGGGGTTATGTGTAAGAGGGAGGCGCCTAGGAATAGGGTTGCAGAGAGGGTATTTATCAGGAGAATGTTGGCGTACTCAGCGAGGAAAAAGAGAGCGAAAGGACCTCCTGCATATTCTACGTTAAAGCCAGAGACGAGTTCGGACTCACCTTCTGTGAGATCAAAAGGGGCTCGGTTTGTTTCTGCAAGGGTGGAGATGTATCATATAGCGGCTAGCGGTCAGGCGGGGAGAATTAGTCATACACTTTCTTGGGCTACGCTAAATGTTTGTAGGGTAAAGCCTCCAGTAAAAATAATAGCATTTAGAAGAATTAGTCCTAGGCTGACTTCGTAGGAGATGGTCTGTGCGACGGCTCGGAGGGCTCCGATTAAGGCGTATTTTGAATTGGAGGCTCATCCTGAGCCGAGGATAGAATAGACTGTGAGGCTAGAGAGGGCTAGGAGAAAAAGGATGCCAAGGTTGAGGTCTGCTATAGGGAAGGGAAGGGGCATGGGAGTCCACAGGGTAAGTGCCAGGGTGAGGGCTAGTATAGGGGTTAGAAGAAAAAGGATGGGGGAGGAGGTGGAGGGCCGAATGGGCTCTTTTAAAAAAAGTTTTAGGCCGTCTGCAACTGGTTGGAGGAGGCCGTAGGGGCCTACAATGTTTGGACCTTTTCGTAGTTGTATATAGCCGAGGACCTTTCGTTCGACGAGGGTAAGAAGAGCAACGGCTAGAAGAACAAAGATGATTAGGATTAGGGGGTTGAGGATGGAGGTAACTAGTGTTGAAAGCATAGTTAAAGGGAGGGTTTGAACCTCCGTGGAAAGGGCTTAGGTCTTTTGCAATGTCCGGGCTCTGCCACTTTAACAAGCCATTTTCTATGGCTAGGGGGCACGCCCTTTTATCTATTTTAGTTGGTTTCAATAGATAAGGGGGAGGCATATTGGGAACAGGGGCCTCTTCTTTTCGGTCCTTTCGTACTGGAAAAGATCGTGACATAGATAGAAACTGACCTGGATTACTCCGGTCTGAACTCAGATCACGTAGGACTTTAATCGTTGAACAAACGAACCCTTAATAGCGGCTGCACCATTAGGATGTCCTGATCCAACATCGAGGTCGTAAACCCTCTTGTCGATATGGGCTCTAAAAGAGGATTGCGCTGTTATCCCTAGGGTAACTCGGTCCGTTGATCGGCTATGTGCCGGATCTGATTGGTCAGAAGTTCTGTTACTTGGAGTCGTAACTCTGGGTTGTAGGGGTGGCGTGTCCCCGGTCCACATGGGGGTTTTTTGTTTCCCCGCGGTCGCCCCAACCAAAGACATTAGAACAGGGGCCAATTAGTTTTAGCCTTTATTTAAGGGGTGTTTAACATGGTCTGTTCTGGTGTCTAAAGCTCCATAGGGTCTTCTCGTCTTATGTTAGCATCCCCGCTTCTGCACGGGGGGATCAATTTTATTGACTGGAAAAAGGAGACAGTCAAGCCCTCGTTATGCCATTCATACAGGTCTTCATTTAAAAGACAAGTGATTGCGCTACCTTTGCACGGTCAAAATACCGCGGCCGTTAAACTTATAGTCACAGGGCAGGCGGGACCTCTTATATTTAGGGCTCAAGAGGCGATGTTTTTGGTAAACAGGCGAGGCTTGTGTTTGCCGAGTTCCTTCTTTTTCTTTTAGTCTTTCCCGGTCTGCACACCAGTGTGGGGTTAACGGTGAGAAGCTAGGGGTTTTTCTAGTTGTTTGTTTTTTGCCTAGGGCCCTCTTTGTTTTGGGGCCGTTAATGGTCGGTGAAGGGTTCGTTCCGAATTACACTTGTGCGGGGAGAGGTATTTTCTCTTATTACTCATATTAGCATAAACACTTCCATAGTATTATGGAACGGCCTGATAGGTTTAGGGGGGTGAAATTGTAATATCCTTATTAGAAGGCTGATTAGGTAATGTTCGAGCTTTAACGCTTTCTGAATAGGTGGCTGCTTTTAGGCCCACTAGAACATTTAACCTTTGAGTTGTTATGATTTTTACCCTCCTTGGAAAGTTGTGTTTTGTTTCAAAGGGGCTGTACCCCCTTTGACTAACTCCTTTAATTTCTTTTGTTCGGTGGGAAGGTCTTAAACCAACTGGAATGAAGAACTTAAAGGGCTGAACTTTTACTCAGTTCGCAGGCAACCAGCTATAACTAGGCTCGGTAGGTCTATCACCTCTACTCGAAGTTCTTCCCACTCTTTTGCCACAGAGACGGGGTGGTCCTATAAATTAGACTGCCTTGGAGTAGCTCGCTTAGTTTCGGGGTATCAAACTATAATGCTTTTTGCTTGAGGTTTTCTGGCTAAATCATGATGCAAAAGGTACGAGGGGTTGTCTCTGCTTTCTTAGTGCTTTACTGAATTGTTTCATTACTTTTTCAGCTTTCCCYTGCGGTACTTTCTCTGTCGCTCTTGGGTCCTTTTTCGTCGCCCGTACTTAGGTGGGAAAATGGTTTGTTATCAGCAGGATGGTATATTTGGGGATATAAATAGGGTAGGTTTGGGGTTGATGGGGGGGGGGCTAGCTGTTGGGCGTCAGGGTGACCCGGTTTGCACGGGGGACTTCTCAGTGTAAGGGAGATGCTTTTCTAGCTTAGCTACACTCTGATTTTTCCAAGTGCACCTTCCGGTACACTTACCATGTTACGACTTGCCTCCCCTTTACCGGTAAAATGTATTACTTATAGAATGCTGTTGGCTTGGGGAGAGTGACGGGCGGTGTGTGCGCGCTTCAGGGCCGATTTCAGCGGAACGCTCTATTTTCTGCTTACTGCTAAATCCTCCTTCTAATGCACATTTCATTACATTGTTCGTATTTCCTATGGTAGGGAATGTAGCCCATTTCTTCCCCTCTCATATGCTACACCTCGACCTGGCGTTTTGAGTTATGTTAGTTTTGCTTACTGTAATTCCTTCATAGGGTAAGCTGACGACGGCGGTATATAGACGGGAAGGACAAGAGAGGGTGAGGTTTAACGGGGGTTATCGGTTCTAGAACAGGCTCCTCTAGGTGGATCTAAAGCACCGCCAAGTCCTTTGGGTTTTAAGCTAGTGCTCGTAGTACCCGGGCGGATAGCGGATGTAAGGGATTATCAAGGTTTAGGGCTGGGCATAGTGGGGTATCTAATCCCAGTTTGTTTCGCAGCTTTCGTGGGGTCGGGAATATAAAGCCACTTTCGTAGTGGGACTTCTTGCTCTCGGGTACGTATAACAGTTCTGAGGGCGTTCGGCTTTAGTTTAAGAGTTTCCTAACCACTCTTTACGCCGATGTCTGTCAGCTTGAGCCGCTCGTATAACCGCGGTGGCTGGCACGAGTTTTACCGGCTCTCTTGGCTTTAACTAAGTCAAGTTTTCACTTATGGCTTAATGTCTATCACTGCTGAATTCCCTTGGGGGTGTGGCTAAGCAAGGTGTCATGGGCTGCGGGGTGTGCCTGATACCAGCTCCTTGTTTTCGGGCAGAAAACTGTGGGCATTCTCACAGGGGGGCGGAGACTTGCATGTGTAAATTTAGCCAAAGCTGACAGTAAAGTCAGGACCAAGCCTTTGTGCTCACGGGACCTTTCTAGGGTCCGTCTTAACATCTTCAGTGTTATGCTTTAGTTAAGCTACGCTAGC